ATTTTTCGAAACATTCATCAAGGAAAGTTGGCTTATAGCGATTATATATATTACATATACCTAGTTTGATCCCACTCTTCTAACAAAACCATTTTCTCTTGAATCTCATTTTTTGTAAACTCTTATCCTCTTTTTATTGAATTTATAATTTAGCATTATCCCACATGGATACAATCAATCTAAATGAGCGAATTTATTAGTCTAAATCATTGCATAGAAATAGAAGTCTTTGGTTGATCTAAGTTCATGTAATTTATTCTTTAATTAATATTTTCTTTTGGTCAATCTTTGAATTGAATAAAACCGACTGAAATGGGAATCGCTTTATAGAACCTAATTTTTTTTACAATTCCCTAATATCGTAATCTTTTTTACTATTCTTCTAGATCTTATATACTTTTTTGTCTATTTATGTGTATATTTCTGTTCACGAAGAAGATTATCTCGAGCAAGGCATAGATTACCTTGCACTAAGCTAAAAAAGACTATTTCGAAACTTAGTCAATGGTGGCCCTCCATGGATTCACCTATATAAGCCGCAGCTAAAGTTGCAAAAATAAGAGCTTGAATACCACTTGTAAATAATCCAAGGAACATGACAGGTATAGGAACCACTAAAGGTACTAAAGAAACAAGAACAACAACTACTAATTCATCCGCTAATATATTTCCAAAAAGTCGAAAGCTAAGTGATAAAGGTTTTGTGAAATCTTCTAAAATGTTAATAGGTAAAAGAATTGGAGTTGGTTGTATATATTTACCGAAATAACCTAATCCTTTTTTGCTAAGGCCCGCATAAAAATATGCTATTGACGTAAGTAAAGCTAAAGCAACGGTAGTATTTATATCATTCGTGGGTGCGGCTAACTCCCCATGAGGTAACTCTATGATTTTCCAAGGTAAAAGCGCCCCTGACCAATTAGAAACAAAAATAAATAGAAACAAAGTTCCAATAAAGGGAACCCATGGACCATATTCCTCTCCAATCTGGGTTTTGCTCACATCTCGAATAAATTCAAGGATATATTCGAAGAAATTCTGACCGTCAGTAGGAATGGTTTGTGGATTCCGAACAGTTACAATGGCTGAACCTAATAAGATAAGAATTACAACCCAAGAAGTAATAAGTACTTGGGCATGGACTTGGAAACCGCCTATTTTCAAATAGAAATGCTGGCCTACTTCCACCCCGGATATTTCATATAACCCCTTTAATGTGTTAATGGAATATGATAGAACATTCATATTGTCCTCTGAAAGAAAGAAAACTTTACAAGAAATTATTTTGATTCAACCGTCTTTTTTTCTACTTGCTCACTTGAATTGTATATTTTATATTTTATATACCAACTAATCACATAATATCCCCAGTTTTTTATCTCTTTTATGAGATTCCGAAATAGTAATGGATTTCGTCAATCTATGGAATTCAAAAAAGAATTTATTTATCTTATTATTAATCAGGGATTTCGTATATAGCTAGAACGCCCTTCACAAATCGCAAATACTAATTTGTTAAGAATTAAGCGGATTGAGGCTATAGCGTCATCATTCGCTGGAATCGAAATATCTGTGAGATCCGGGTCACAGTTTGTATCAATTAAACAAATTGTTGGAATTCCCAAAGTGATACATTCTTGAAGAGCCATATATTCTTCTTGCTGATCAACGATTATTACAATATCGGGTAACCCTGTCATATATTTAATCCCGCCCAAATATGTTTGCAAGTGAAATAACTGTCTCTTTAATCGAGCCGCATCCCCTTTCGGAAGGCGGTTGATTCCCCCTGTCTTTTGTTCCATTCTCAAGTCCCTGAACTTTTGAAGTCTCATTTCTGTAGTGGACCAATTCGTTAAAAGGCCACCTAGCCATTTTTTATTAACATAATGACACCGAGCTCTTATTGCAGCCCGCGCTACTGGATCAGCTGCTTTATTTTTGGTACCAACAATTAAGAATTGTTTTCTCCTACTTGCTGCATCAAAAACTAAATCACACGCTTCTGATAAAAAACGAGCAGTTCTAGTAAGATTTGTAATATGAATACCCTTACGCTTTGCAGAGATATAAGGTGCCATTTTTGGATTCCATTTTCTAGTAGCATGACCAAAATGAACTCCTGTTTCCAACATCTCTTTCAAATTAATGTTCCAATATCTTCTTATCATTTCTCTCCACACTTTCTCTCTTTTTTTTTTCAAAGAAAAAAAAAGAAACGAGATACCCTGAACTAAATAATTGTTCCGATGGAACCTTTTCTTTTCCCGTAATTGGACGTTGATACACGATCCAAGCGATTAATTTCTTTCTATTCTTTATTATCTTTATATTATCTTTATTTATTACTATATTTTATTTATTACTCTATATTATCTTTATTTATTACTTTTATTTATTACTATTAACAAATATTAACAAATCACATGGAAATGTAAGAAATCAAAGGAACACTGACAGTTAAAAGGACGAATCCACTCTTAGGAATCGTTAAATCCTA